TAAATCAAAATTTAGTAAAGAGGAATAAGGAACTTTATATAAAAAAGATGCTAGAAATATTCCCAAATAAGCTATACTGACTGAAAAAATTGCATTTTTCGAAAATTCATACCAATCCGTTGAATTAGTTGACTTTTGATGCAAAAGAGGTATAGACGGAGTTAACCATTTAGATAATATATCAACATCAACTCCCTCTTGATTGAAAGGAATTCCTATAGATCCAACGAACAAAGTAAATAGGCCCAATACAAGTAGGGGGAATAACATATTATTGTCTGATTCATAAGGATGGGAATCCACTTTTTTATTCGCAAAATGAGCAATAGTAATAAATGGCCATGTCCTATTTCTACCATTATCATCAATTCGATCTGTTCTCTTTGAAAAAAGGAAAGAACTTTCATTATTACTCATTGCTAATAAACGAACATTTTGGTTAATTCTTTTTGAAACTCCCTTCCCCCATAGAGATATTGAATAGAAAGGTATTTTTTGTTTGCCACTATAATTTTGAAAATGAACATTTAAATGTCCCTCAAAAGTAAGTAAATAGATACGAAACATATAAAATGCGGTTAATCCGGCGGTAACCCAGGCTATTATTGCGAAAATCGTCGAATACAACCAAGTCTCATTAAGAATTTCATCTTTAGACCAAAAACAAGCCAAAGGCGGAATACCACAAAGAGAAAGTGTACCTAATAAAAAAGCATTTTTGGTAATTGGTACATGTTTTCTTAAACCTCCCATAAGAACCATATTCTGACTTTTATAGGGAGAATAGCCAACAATCGTTTCCATTGAATGAATAACGGATCCGGATCCTAAAAATAATAATGCTTTGGAATAGGCATGAGTAATCAAATGAAATAAAGCATTTCGATAAGACCCCATACCTAGGGCTAACATCATATAACCCAATTGAGACATCGTGGAATAAGCTAAACCTTTCTTAATGTCGTTTTGAGCAAGAGCTAAAGTAGCTCCTAATAACACTGTTATTATTGCTATCAACGAGATTAAATTCATTATGGAAGGTATAACTATGAAAAGAGGAAGAAGCCGAGCTACAAGAAAAATTCCTGCCGCTACCATAGTAGCAGCATGTATAAGAGCGGAAATCGGAGTAGGGCCTTCCATAGCATCAGGCAACCATACATGAAGGGGAAATTGTGCAGATTTAGCAACGGCACCAGCAAATAATAGAACAGCACATAAAGTAACAAATACAAAATTGGTCTCGTTATTATAAATTAAGTTATTGAATATTTCGAATAAGTCCTGAAATTCGAAGCTACCTGTTATCCAATAAAAACCTAAAATTCCTAATAATAAACCAAAATCCCCTACACGGTTTGTTACAAAAGCTTTTTGACAAGCATTTGCTGCAAGAGGTCGTGTGAACCAAAATCCTATTAATAGATAGGAACACATCCCAACCAATTCCCAAAAAATAAAAAATTGTATCAAATTAGAACTAGTAACTAATCCTAACATGGAAGTACTGAAAAAACTCATATAAGCAAAAAATATCAAATATGCTTGATCATGAGCCATATAATTATCACTATAAATAAGAACCATAATTCCAACGGTAGTGATTAATATTGACATAATAGAAGTAAGTGGATCTATCAAATAGCCGAATTCTAAAGAAAAATCGTTATTAATGATCCAAGACCATACATATTGATAGACAGAATTGCTATTTATTTGCTGAATAGACAGATTGATTGAAAAAATCATGACTATACTTAACAATAAACCACTCAGAAAAGACCACATACGACGAAAATATTTTGTTGCCGTCGAAAAAAGAAGAACTACCACCCCTATTAATATAGGAACGGGAAGTGGAATGAAAGGTATGAGCCACCCATATTGATATGTCTGTTGCATAAAAAGCCTTTTGAATTCTTAATTTCTTAATTTATTGTTTCCGATTGACCGGATCTTACCTCTTTGAAAGGAATCAATAAAAGTCAAGATATGGACTAAGTTAAACTAATTTAACTAGAACTTTCCAAGTTTTTCTTCTTACTTATTCTATTCTTTATTTATTTTATTATTTTATTCTTTAGTTATTATTTTCATTTTTGTTTTATTTATTTTTCAAAATCCTTCAAATATTCAATTCAAATCAAGAAGTTACGTTTGGTCAAATGATATAAAACAGAGTAATTCCTAATTTTTTTTTTCAAATTTGAAAAAATTCATCCTACCCTTTTCCCAGAGTTTGACTAGTTAATAAAAAAAGAAATTAAAATGTAAGGTTGGGTTTTTTATTCTTAATATTAAGGTTAAACTCAACTAATTCAATTTCTATGGCACAGCGGATTTAGACTTTAATGAGAAAGAATACCAACTAATCAATCTAATGAATAAAAACTCTTTTACGGCTATTCTATGGGATAAAAAAAGTTTGAAAAAATCAAATATCTTCGTCTTTCTCTATTTCTAGTATTTAGTGTACTAGAAATATTATTTTAGTGATATG